TAACCAATCAAAAAAATTATGCTTCTCGACTCCATAATCCAATTTTTTTATTAAAATTCTGTAAAATTCTGATTGACTTTTGGATAGAAATCGTGAGAATGTATATTCTTTCCTCAAATGTCCTATTGAGGGGTAAAGGATTAAATCTTTTTAAGAAATAAAGTTTTTTATCGGAATGGAATATAAAATATGAAAAAAATGGAAAGACCCCTTAACTATTGAAGTTGTTAATAGAACGAATCACACTTTTACCACTAAACTATACCCGCTACATAGCTACATATTAATTATATATTTCATATTAATATGAAATATGAATCAAATACTGAACTTCAACTTTCATTTAGAATGAAATTTGTTTTTCATTGATGAATTTCCGAATCTTATAATCTTATACTTAAGAATAAGAAAATAAAGACAAAAAATAGTAGTTTACTATATAATAGAATACTATTACTAGAACACTTTTCCTATAAATTTTAATAGAAAGGCTAAATATTCTAATTTATACTCTAATTTCCTATAATTACTATAGAATATATAGATAGAATATTCTATAGTAATCTAGAATTTTTGAAAGAATTTCTAAGAGAATTTCTCCATTAGAATCTTATATAATTTCTAATGATTAGGAATGGCAATGAAAATTAGTCTTCTTGTTTCAATAACAATTTTTATTCGTCGGAACAAAAGAAGTACTGGCCCGGCCAGTACTTATACTTAATCAGGTCGGCTTTTGTAAAAATTTGTACAAAATAAAAGAAGTAAAGTATTCTTTCTATTGGAGAAATCTGTTTCGGATCATTGAAGTGAAGGAAAATAAAGATTGTTCTCAATCTTGACTTCACGTGTGAAATCACATGATAAATTTCCCATTTTGAATGGGGAGAGATGGCTGAGTGGACTAAAGCGTCGGATTGCTAATCCGTTGTACGAATTATTCGTACCGAGGGTTCAAATCCCTCTCTCTCCGACCCCCCTGATCACTTGCTATTTTCGAATTGGAATAATTTTCGATTAGTTTCTTTTATAAATCTTTTATCTTTATTTAGCATCTATTCCATTTATTTATACATTTACCTATGAAAAAATCAAGGAAAAAGTAAAAACGAATCTCATCTCTTTTTTTATTCTTCACGCCCAGGATTACGCCCCGGATCATTAGATAAGAATCCGAAGATGAAGAGAGAAACAAAGAATATTACTACTGTATAAACAAATAGTTTAAGAGTAAGCATTAAAAATCTCCAAGATAAGATCATTTTTTGTTTAAGGAAATAGATCACCTATTTTACGACACACGCTATACACTATTTTGACATGACACTCCAAATTTCTTTCTATTTTTAATGTAATATTCTAATGTAATATTATGAATAATATTTTATGAAAAATATTCGTTTTTTTTGTTACCAAAAATTTCTTGCCATATCCATATCTATAATTAGGTATTGTATGGGATCTTCTAAAGGAAAAGTCAGAACAAAAAGAATCAGCTGATTAGCTGATTAAAGATCAAGATCATCGCCCCTTCCCTTATTCAAATTCAATAATAAATACCAGAATTTAGCTTTTTGAATCGAGGGTTCCTAATGTCCAGACTTATCTGAATATTATTTATGATCTTATTGATTTTCAGAATCAAAATTTTATCTGTTTTTTATCGAATAAATTTTGAATTGAATAGAGATTTCATTCTTATCGAAAACTTACAGCAGCTTGCCAAACAAAGGCTAAGAGAAGAAAAAGTACAGGGATAACCGGCATAACGTCTACAATTGGATTGAAAAAGGCATAAGCTTCGGGCAATTTGGCTAAGAAGAAACTACTCGAATAAAGGGTAGAATTAAGACAGAGACAGATTAAACTAAAGATATTAAACATAACAAATATTCTTTTCTTGTTATTCAAAATTCAAATGAAATTGAAATGATAATAAATTATCAGATTGGATTGAGTTGTTTTTCTGAGGGAAAATTGAAAAGAAAAAGGCAGATAAAAGAAAGAAATTCTTCTTTTTCTTTGACTTCTACCCAATAAAATAAGGATACAAAGAATTCTATTTTCATACAATATCTTAATTGAATTCTAAGTAATGATCAATTAATCTTTTTGATTCTATATCCATATCCATTGTGTTGAATCCTAGCGACAACATGTCCTATATTTCTTTTGGTTGGTTATTGACGAATAACCAATATTTATCTTAGTCTTTTTTAGACCAACTAAAAATGGGGCGTGGCCAAGCGGTAAGGCAACGGGTTTTGGTCCCGTTATTCGGAGGTTCGAATCCTTCCGTCCCAGATCGTTTGCATCCAAAACGAAAGATTCTTCTCTATTGAAAATCTAATTCAACAATTTTCTGTTTAATTTTGGATACAATGTTATCCAATCTGAATTCTAAGAATCATATCTTTTTTTTTTTTTTACTTTATTTATTAAATTACTCAAGTATTTTATTCTTCAATATTTGTGATTCCTTTTGTTAACGATTATTTGTTTTATAAGATGGAGATGGATGCGAAAAGACCATAATTTTCATAATTTGAGGATTCTTTTTTTTCTCTTTGATCTTACCTTACACGAGACTTTTTCTACTCCATAATTATGTTTTAAATTCAATGAAAATAAGAAATGAAAATCAGATTCAATTGGAGATGGTAAAAAAGAAGTAAATCATAATATTAGAATCAGAAAATCATATTTCATAAATAAAAAATGAAAAAATATGTCATAATTATGACATAAGAATATATTGTATATTTTTCTTATTAAGAATATCTTATTATTTCATTATTTTTCATTATTTCAGATTATCTTATTATTCTATAATTGAATATTTCAATGAAATATAATGAAATATTTAGTTTAGTATATTATTTAGTTAAATTTAGTTAAAGTGGCTAAAAACTTTTAGCCATTCATGGGGATTTCTTTTTCATTTGAATGAAAAGAAAGTCAAAGGTTTTTTTTAGGTTTCTAATTTCTTTCTTTTTTTAACGAAAAAGGGGGATCCTTTATTATGGAAAATCCCAAAAGATTTGTTGAAGGTGTAAATAAGTTTGCTTAAACCTGATTTTTTTCATGTGATATTATTCATATGAGAAAATATGGGGTAATTTTAAGTGAAATCTTTTCCGGATAAACACTTATATATAAGTGTTTATAAGTGTAGATTATTATGTATCGGTTCAGCCAATGACTATTCATGATTCCATATTGAATCAATTGCATACGGTTCAAAATTAAAATGAGAGGGATGTTATGGTAAAACTTCGTTTGAAACGATGTGGTAGAAAGCAACGTGCGACTTGAAGGACATGATTGGATGTGGATTATGACATCCACCATTTTCTATACGAATGAAGATGCTCTTGTCTCGACATAGTTTGTTCTGCTAGGAACCTGATTGAATTTGTCTTGGGTTGCTAAAGAAAGATACTAATGGTATAGAAAGGTATAGCATATGATGGAGCTCGAGCAAAAATGATTCATTCATTTATCGGGGGAATAATCTAGGGTTAGTGACAATCAATAAGTTAGACCAACTTTGTAAATATATCATCTATATATAAATATAGATAAAAGGAGAGGTTCAAATTTGAACAAGTTTGAAATGAAAAAAAGTAAAATTTATCGAAATTTTCAAACTGTTTAGATCAAGAGTGTATTACAAAGGAATCAATCGTTCGTATGATTTTTACAGAAAGAACAAAAGGTATGTTGCTGCCTTTTTGAAAAGGAGTAAGGATCACCGAAGTAATGTCTAAACCCAATGATTTCACAAAGCGCAAAGCAAAGACAATAAATTCCGGAACAAGGAAACACTATTTTAACTTGTCTCAACAATTGGATCAGAATGAGTAAAAAAAAAATAGGGTAGAGACAGCTCAAGAAATTCGAAGGATTTCCTTTCGAACTCTTTCAAAACTATCCAACTTGAGTTAGGAGTACAAATGAAATTTCTTTTTCTGTAAAGAAGGATTCTTTTTCTGTAAATTCTGTAAAGAAGGATTCTTTTTCTGTAAAGAAGGAAAAAAGGCTCAAATTACAGTCTAATTCTTTATGGATCCATTTCTATTTCGATCTATATAGATCGAAATAGAAATTCTAGAAATTAGAAAAATTAGAATCATTTTTTCTTGAGCCGTATGAGGAGAAAACTTCCTATACGTTTCTAGGGGGGCATCTTTTATCTACATCTATCCCAATGAGCCATCTATCGAATCGTTGCAATTGATGTTCGATCCCGAAGAGAAGGAAGAGATCTTCGAAAAGTGGGTTTTTATGATCCGATAAAGAATCAAACTTATTCAAATGTTCCTGCTATTTTATATTTCCTTGAAAAAGGTGTTCAACCCACAGGAACTGTTTATGATATTTTAAGGAAGGCAGAATTCTTTAAAGAATTTCGAATTTCTTTTGATAAAAAAAGAAAGGAAAAACAAGAATCATGAATAAAGAATTACACAAAGATAGGTACTAGTTACTCTATCTTTGTGTAATTCTTTATTCAAAGTTTCCTCTTTTCTTTTTCTATTCATACTTCTTTATATATATTCTATTCATACTTCTTTATATATATTCTATTCATACTTCTTTATATATATATATAATATATATATATTTTTTATATTTTTATATTTTTTTCTTGCTTATTTTTGTGGACCCCCCTCGACAAGAGGGGGGTAACCTTTCTTCTTATATTTGTATTGTACCTTTCTTTTTTTATTAAAGAAAGTTTATTAAAAAAAGCCGCATTTTTTCTATCTCTACCTTTTCCTTATTACTTCTTTTTTTTCTGCTCAAAGTTTTATTCTTTCAAATACAACACAAATTTATATATAATTTCTTTAAATTTGTTTTCTAAAAAGTCCATTCATATTGACAATGGTGTATCAAACAAATATAATTTGATCGTATATAAATAGATCTTTTTATCCCCATTTCATTCCCTATTGGCTCTTTCCTTCACTTTAGTAAAATGGATGAGTTTGCTAGATTTTTTTTATTTCGATCATATCTACACTTCATATTGATCCGGGTTGCTAACTCAACGGTAGAGTACTCGGCTTTTAATTGCGACTATGATATTTGATCTTTTACACATTTGGATGAAGGAATTCGTCTAGACTATTGGTAGAGTTTATAAGACCGCGACTGATCCTGAAAGGTAATGAATGGAAAAAAAAGCATGTCGTAAAAAATAAAAAAAAAAAAATAAAGAATAATAAAATCATAGAAAAAGAAGATTTCTAGTACTCATAATATAAATAGAACAAGAATTTTTCTTTTTATAAAATCTTTAAAGTTCAGTAAAGTATTTTGGGTCTAGTGAATAAATGGATAGAGTCTTATGGCTCCAATTCGAATAAGACAAAAAAGCAACGAGCTTCATTTCTTAATTTGAATGATTACCCGATCAAATTACTAATTATACGTTAAAAATAGATTAGTGCCTGATGTGGGAAAAGGTTCTCTTGTGAATTTTGAGTGGACCATTGATTCTTTTTTTTTTTTTAATCCTAATTATTCTTTATTGTGGATTGGAGACGGATGTGTCTAAGAAATAGTATAGTGATAAAAAAAGAATCTTTTTCCAAAGTCAAAAGAGTGATTGGGTTGCAAAAATAAAAGATCTTTACCCTTTTTCTTATTGTTAGTCTAGTTATATTTAAAAAGGAAAAGAAACCAAAATTGGATAGAAAGGGAAAGCAAAAAGATCTGTAGATTGGGCTCTCTGTCTCCGGGGTATATATTCTTTATTTGTTCTTACTTTTAGATAATCTTTTACTTCTTATTTTGTATTTTATTCTATTATTATTATATATTATTCTAGTTTATTCTAAAATTCTAAATAGTATTTTAGTATAAGAGAAACACAACATATGCATACGCCGTTCTGACCATATTGCACTATGTATCATTTCATAACACAAGAAGTGCCTCCCTTTTTTGGTTACAGTAGAAATGTATTTAAATGGCAGAATGACAAGGATATTTAGATTTAAAAAAGATAGATTTCGGCAACAAAACTTCCTCTATCCGCTACTCCTTCAGGAGTATATTTACTCACTTGTTCATTATCATAGCTTCAATAGTTTGATTTTTTACGAACCTGTGGAAATTATCGGTTATGACAATAAATATAGTTTAGTACTTGTGAAACGTTTAATTACTCGAATGTACCAACAGGAATCTTTGATTTCTTCGGTGAATGATTCTAACAAAAATGGATTTTGGGGTCACAAGAATTCTTTTTCTTCTCATTTTTATTCTCAAATGATATCAGAAGTTTTTGGAGTCATTCTGGAAATTCCATTCTCATCACGATTAGTATCTTCCCTTGAAGAAAAACGAATACCAAAATCTCAGAATTTACGATCTATTCATTCAATATTTCCCTTTTTAGAGGATAAATTATCACATTTAAATTATGTGTCAGATCTATTAATACCCCATCCTATCCATTTGGAAATCTTGGTTCAAATCCTTCAATGCTGGATCAAAGATGTTCCTTCTTTGCATTTCTTGCGATTGTTTTTCCACGAATATCATAATTTGAATAGTCTGATTACTTCAAAGAAATCTATTTACGTCTTTTCAAAAAGAAAGAAAAGATTCTTTTGGTTCCTACATAATTCTTATGTATATGAATTTGAATATCTATTCCTATTTCTTCGTAAACAGTCTTCTTATTTACGATCAATATCTTCTGGAATCTTTATTGAGCGAACACTTTTCTTTGGAAAAATAGAATATCTTATGGTCGTGTGTTGTAATTCTTTTCAGAGGATCCTATGGTTCCTCAAAGATACTTTCATACATTATGTTCGATATAAAGGAAAAGCGATTCTGGCTTCAAAAGGAACTCTTATTCTGATGAAGAAATGGAAATTTCATCTTGTGAATTTTTGGCAATCTTATTTTCACTTTTGGTTTCAACCTTATAGGATCCATATAAAGCAATTACCCAACTATTCCTTCTCTTTTATGGGGTATTTTTCAAGTGTACTAAAAAATCCTTTGGTAGTAAGAAATCAAATGCTAGAGAATTCATTTCTAATAAATACTCTGACTAATAAATTAGATACCATAGCCCCAGTTATTTCTCTTATTGGATCGTTGTCGAAAGCTCAATTTTGTACTGTATTGGGTAATCCTATAAGTAAACCGATCTGGACCGATTTATCGGATTCTGATATTATTGATCGATTTTGTCGGATATGTAGAAATCTTTGTCATTATCACAGTGGATCCTCAAAGAAGCAGGTTTTGTATCGTATAAAGTATATACTTCGACTTTCGTGTGCTAGAACTTTGGCTCGTAAACATAAAAGTACAGTACGCACTTTTATGCGAAAATTAGGTTCGGGATTCTTAGAAGAATTTTTTTTGGAAAAAGAACAATCTCTTTCTTTAATCTTCCTCCAAAAGATCCCTTTTATTTTACACCGATTACATAGAGAACGTATTTGGTATTTGGACATTATCCGTATC